GCGGTTGTAATGAATGATTCATGAATATAAATGAAGAATCCAAAAATTCTATGCAATTCTGAGAAACGAAAAGATCCCTCGGATTTAATCATACCATTCCATTATATTGACAATTTCAAAAAACTTGACAATTTCAAAAAACGGATCATACTATGATCATAGTATGGTCGCGGTTGGGTAAGTAGGCCCCCATCGTCTAGTGGTTCAGGACATCTCTCTTTCAAGGAGGCAGCGGGGATTCGACTTCCCCTGGGGGTAGGGTACTACGAAAGGAAGTTGATCGTGGATTACCAATAAGCCTAAAATTTATTCTTCCTGGGTCGATGCCCGAGTGGTTAATGGGGACGGACTGTAAATTCGTTGGCAATATGTCTACGCTGGTTCAAATCCAGCTCGGCCCAATAATTTCATTCGCCAATCTACCATGAGGTGCTATAACCCCCTTGTCCTTCAGAAATACCTGATACGGAGATAAAAAAAGAATCAAATTTTCTGCTAGATCCCTTATTTCCCTGGGATTGTAGTTCAATTGGTCAGAGCACCGCCCTGTCAAGGCGGAAGCTGCGGGTTCGAGCCCCGTCAGTCCCGACGGATCCAATAAATGAAATGCATCAATTCATCTCTCCCCTTTTATGATTATGGTGGGGCCGGGGGCAGAATTTCATTCCCAAAGAGGGGGGATCCTTAATTTCGTTTTTCTTTCCTTTTGGTAGGAGAAAGAAAGACATATGCGGGTGGATTAGTACAATTATTGTACAATTATTGGTAGCATTTTCTATTTCAGTATTCCAAGAAATCCGGGGTCTGGTTTTTCGATTGCTTCCGATCCGTGTAATGGAATAGAGTACTATAGGTTTTTGGGGCGCACATACACAAACGGAATTCCCCTGGTAGAATCCTTTGCCAGATTAAACAATTTCTCTTTCTGGCTCCGGTTTTGTGTAACCTCAATTACTAATTGATTTCAATTACTAATTAATTTGAAGTGAAAAAAAAAAGATTTCACTCAAATTGCACACGGAGCTTTTGATATATATTTGATATATATATGTCCCAGCACTAATAATCTAATCTACGGAAGGAAGATAAAAGACAGATCAATCAAAGATCCCACTCCTCTTAGCATTAGCAAGGGAATGAATCATTTTTTCTTTCCTATTTTTCCATTTTGTTTTAAGGGCCCGTCAAAGAAAGAACAAACACTAAAATAGTGAATTTTATGAATATTAGATCTTTTATACCGGCCTCATCTTTATCACACTTCTTTTTCTTCCAAGAAAATCACAGTAAAGTCAAAAAGGGAGTTTAGAACTGAACTCCTTTCTTTTTTATTTTTTTTTTTGTTTGTTTGGGTTTGTAACTATCTAATTAATGGAAGTGGAAGGGCAATTTGATGATACTTCATCAGATGATTGTACAAGGAAGGAAGACGTAAGGTAGGTTATAGAAAAAAAGAAGGGAAACGAATGATAAATAAAGGAATTTTGGATGGGGTCAGGAATCCAAGTTTGGATTCGGTATGGATAAAAGAACTTCCTATGTTATACTATTCAATTCTCGACAACGAATTGATTTGATAGCTCCGATATTGTTATTCATGATATTGATCCGATTCAATATCATCGAGAGGTAATTCATTCATTGAATTTACAGGCAAAAGATTTATCATCTCTATGGGATTAAATCCCGAGTTATTGTGAAGTAAAAAAAAAACGATGAGATTATGGAAGTAAATATTCTTGCATTTATTGCTACAGCACTATTCATTCTAGTTCCTACCGCTTTTCTACTTATTATTTACGTAAAAACAGTCAGTCAAAATAATTAATTAGTTATTAATTAATTTGAATGAAACTTAACTTCTGAGTTCTTATCAAAAATTGACGAAATCAAATGAAAAGGATTCCAATTTCGCGTCTTAAATGACCGGACTCTAATTGGCAGTTATTCTATGAGATCCGATAGTATGGTAAGAAAGAAATATATGAATCTTTCTTTCTACCATACTATCTAGCTTTTAGTGTTATTGTAGTGTATTAAAGTTGTACAATGTAGAAAGTTATACTCTAGTATAAAGATAGAGGCTGATCCTAATATAGATCAATCTACAATATTATCTTCATATATGTGGATATCAATTCCACATATGGAATTGACCTAGCACCCAATTCTAGTTATTTGCTACATCTATTTGTTCCGATCAATCTGAAATAATCGCCTTACTCTTATGTCTTATGGTTCGAATTACTAGATTTTTTATGATTTCCAATCCGAATCTCGGTATCTATCGAAAGAATCAAATCAATGAAGGAAAAGAGATATGGGCTAATAAAATCACGTAGTAATCTTTTTTTTAGTATTCCGCGGAAGAAGTGCCCGTGTAATTCCTGTCAATGGTTCAATCAATTACTTCTTCGGATTTTGAAAAGGAAGAATAAAACTCACTGATTTTAAGGCCTGAACCATTATATGAAACGAGTCGATAAAGTAAAGCATAAAT